ATACTATAGTTCGAACGGATGTGTGGAATAGAAAGTTTTAAATTTATTAATTCTACGATTCCGTTTTTTCTTAAGATATGAAAGAATAAAAAACCCAAAAACTATTCTTTGTGGTTATAATGCCAAAAAATCAAGTCGGCTCATTCATCTCTATATTGCTCGTTATAGGCCTCTTGAATCTTCTATTTACCTATTTTCTTTGTTGTTATTTATGTGTACTGCGGCTTTACTGCTGTTTTTTATTGATTTTATTGATAGGAATTCTCTTGTTAAGACCCTATGAATCGATTAAAACCGCAGATTCATACTAGAACCACGATGATTCAATAAAACCTTCTCAAACTAAGTCCCAAAATTCCCTGAGTAAGAACCATTGGATCATCACTTATTCAATGACTAGATCTAATGACGAAAAATCAAAAGAAATCTTTGTCCTTTGATCAAAATAAGTCTAAACGGAAGTTTGAAATAAAAAAAATTCTATTTATAACTTCTAACTCTTTAAAAAAATTTTGAAGTCCGGCCACGAGGTCTGACTATTAAGTATGAATCATAGTTCTAATAGTAATCTATTTCATATATTCCGTGCTCCAGATACTAAAATGAATATCCGACGAAGTAAAACCATCTCTATCAAGATGACAGATCTATTCTCTGTACTAGCCATAGGATCAATTATACCAAGTCACACACTCATATTCCGGAAATACAGAAAAAAATAAATTCCACGGTCGAACTACCAAAATAGAATGGGATAAAAACCAGAAAACTAAATGCAATGTTTCACTTTGTATTGAAAAAGCTAGTTAATGGTTCTTGTAAATCTAATTCATTGAAATTCCATCCAGTAAAATGGACGAATTATAAATCTCCAAAATAATAGATAGAAATACTGCAAATAGAGCCATTGCGAGACCCATCAAAGGAGTAGTTCCCCAACCAGGAGCTACCTTACCATATTCTGAATTCAATGGTTTCAATAAACCCCCGGCCCTAGTTCGTTTTGGGCGGCCAGATCTAGAACTACCCTCAACGGTTTGTGTAGCCATAATATTTTATATTCATTAAGATCTGTTGACTTTGTATACCATTCCGTTGTAAATAAATGATCTTATCATAGATCCATTGTGGTCTTAAAACTACATAATGTCTTAAAACTATATAATAATGGAAACAGCAACCCTAGTTGCCATCTTTTTATCTGGTTTACTTGTAAGTTTTACTGGGTACGCCTTATATACTGCGTTTGGGCAACCCTCTCAACAACTAAGAGATCCGTTCGAGGAACACGGGGACTAGTCGAAGTAATGATCCTCCCATTAGTGGGAGGATCATTACTTTCAATTGAGATAATGAAAAATCATTTCCCCTTTTTACTTTTTGGTTGGAACTTTAGGCGGTTCGCGAAAAAAGATAGCGAAAAAAATTATTCCTAGAGTTGAGACTAAAAGGAATGTATAAACCAATGCTTCCATAGATTCGATCGTGGTTTACAATTATAGCTTCCATATCTGTTTAGTTTGGACCGTCTCCCGGATAAAGAACGAACAAAAATCAAAGAAAGGGCAACGAGTCAAATGTCAAATCAAGATTTATCCGGTACCCCAACCTTATGTCAGTCAAATAAAATAAAAACTAAAAGTAACAAAGCAATATGTATCAAACTACCTGTCTTTTTGTAGTTGGATCTCCAAGTTTTTGGAATGCCCCAAATTCCACTTGAGCATCTAAATCCGGATCAATACCAGCAAAAACATCTCTAAACAAGGTTCTAGAACCATGCCAAATGTGTCCGAAGAAGAAGAGCAAAGCAAACGAAGCATGCCCAAAGGTAAACCAACCCCTTGGACTGCTACGAAAAACACCATCAGATTTCAAAGTAGCACGGTCTAATTCAAAAATTTCACCCAATTGAGCACGTCTAGCGTATTTTTTCACAGTAGCAGGGTCGCTATAACTGACCCCATTCAGTTCGCCGCCATAGAACTCAACAGTTACACCTACTTGTTCGACACTATATTTTGATTCGGCCCTTCTAAAAGGAACATCGGCTCTAACAATTCCGTCCCCATCGACCAAAACAACTGGAAATGTTTCAAAAAACGTAGGCATACGACGTACAAAAAGTTCACGCCCCTCTTTATCTCTAAAGATAGGATGTCCTAACCACCCAACAGCTATTCCATCCCCGCTGTCCATTGAGCCCGCTCTGAATAATCCCCCTTTTGCCGGATTATTGCCGATGTAATCATAAAAAGCCAGTTTTTCAGGAATTTTCGACCAAGCTTCGGATAAACTTTGATTTTCGGCTAAGCCAGCACCAATTCTTCTATATATTTCTTGTTGGAAGTATCCTTGATCCCATTGATAGCGCGTGGGACCAAACAATTCAATCGGGGTAGTTGCTGAACCATACCACATAGTTCCAGCAACTACAAAAGCTGCAAAAAAGACAGCAGCAATACTACTGGAAAGGACGGTTTCAATATTTCCCATACGTAATCCTTTGTATAGGCGTTGGGGTGGACGAACACTAAGATGAAATAGACCTGCCAATATGCCTAAGGTCCCTGCTGCAATATGATGAGAAGCTATTCCTCCCGGAACAAAAGGATCAAAACCCTCCACACCCCACGCTGGATTTACGGCCTGTACCCTTCCGGTTAGTCCATAAGGATCGGACACCCATATTCCAGGACCATACAATCCTGTTACATGAAATGCACCAAAACCAAAGCAAGCCACCCCTGAGAGAAATAAATGAATTCCAAAGATCTTAGGCAAATCCAAAGAGGGTTTTCCTGTACGTTCATCAGTAAATATTGCTAGATCCCAATACACCCAATGCCAGATAGCTGCCAAAAAACACAAGCCAGAAAACACAATATGGGCCCCGGCCACACCTTCGTAACTCCAAATACCCGGATTGCTTACAGTCCCCCCTGTGATACTCCAACCGCCCCACGAATTCGTTATTCCTAAACGAGTCATGAAGGGTATAACGAACATACCCTGTCTCCACATTGGATCAAGAACAGGATCAGAGGGATCAAAAACGGCTAATTCGTATAGAGCCATCGAACCGGCCCAACCAGCAACCAGAGCTGTATGCATTATATGGACAGCAATCAAACGACCGGGATCATTCAATACGACGGTATGAACACGATACCAAGGCAAACCCATGGAAATACCCCTTTATCAACGAAAAATAGACACAATGTAACTTTATTGCATTGGAAAAAGCTATGCTCTGGACCCCCTTTTTTAGGGGATTCTCTCGGGGAAAGGATTAATATTTGTTTGATGCTTTTCGTAATAATTACTTTTAGTAATAATGAAACTATTTTGTTCATAGGAACAAAAAGAAGCAGATCTATTCTATACCCGATAAGTAATAATACGCAATGGTAAGGGGGTTGATACCATTTTATATGAGTGAATGTATATGTATTTGTTCATCATTCAAAGGACTCATTTGTAAGAATTTTCCTTTATTCATTTTGTTTTCTTTTTTTATGAACTTAGTCAATCTATGGATAAAATAGGATAATAAAATCATTATAGTATTAGGCCACTAAACCCATTTGTTACGCTTTCACATCAAAGTGAGATATAGTACTTAATTTTTCTTTTATTTAATGCCTATTGGTGTTCCAAGAGTACCCTTTCGAAGTCCTGGAGAGGAGGATGCAGTGTGGATTGACGTATAGTGCGACTTGTCAGATATATTGGGCATACGGTATTTCCCCGTTCTCTTCCCCGATCGAGATATCCCCTCTTTCGCCCGAGAAAGATTGATTCAATTATCAAAAATTTGGAGCGTGAAGTGCAATTAGGTCCGTTTTTTAGGGAGGGTATACGGATTAATATTTTCAATTAGAATAATTTATGGTTGGCTTGGTTAGACCAATCAAATGAAGGATCAGGCTCCGTTTAGAAAAAAACCAATCGGTAATAAATCTATTTATGATTACGACTTAATATCATATTTTAATTATTTCGATTTATTTAGATATTTAGAAATAAAAGCGATCTCAAACTGTTAATCAATCGAATAATATGATGAATGCGTTGAATATTTGTGGGAAGACATGAAATAAATTGAGAATAAAATAAATAAATAGGTAAGTCGTAGCAAAAGGGCGTGGTATTGGGGCGTTTGTCCTATATGTACAAATCCAAATCGGGCGGATCTTTACTCGGAGTAGAGCATAAACCTAAAAAAAATTGAAGAAGCCCAGTCAGGAACAAGAAAATTACATCGCGATTTAGATTGTATCTCGATGAAACAATACATCAATGAAAAGTTAGTCAGATAAGCTTAGCAATTTTTTTAGATAAACAAAACAGGCCAAAACTCATCTTTCTTAAAAAATGAAAGAAAAGTCCATTTTATTGTATAAGTTAAAAAACCTGTTATGAAAAAAAAAGCTAGAATCTACACATTGATTCCTTTTTTTCATTATTTTTGTTGAACCGTATGCATCAAAAGGTGCATGTACGGTTTCTAAGGGATACCATTTTATCCCAACCAACCGACTTTATCGAGAAAGATTGCTTTTTTTAGGCCAAGGGGTTGATAACGAGATCTCGAATCAACTTATTGGTCTTATGGTATATCTCAGCATAGAGGATGAGACCAAAGATCTGTATTTGTTTATAAACTCTCCTGGCGGGTGGGTAATACCCGGAGTAGCTATTTATGATACTATGCAATTTGTGCGACCCGATATACAGACAGTATGCATGGGATTAGCCGCTTCGATGGGATCTTTTATTCTTGTCGGAGGGGAAATTACCAAACGTCTAGCATTCCCTCACGCTCGGCGCCAATGAGTTTTTTATTTGATTTGAGAGAAAAAAGACAACTATGCCTTCGCTCTATATGAAATATGAATATTAAGTAATAATAGCATGGCACTTCGAATTCGATATGAGAAATGTTTTTTAAACCCTTAGATTACGTATCGAAAGAGTAGTATGAGATAAAAAGGCATTTTCAATTTTAGTCAATCTATCGGGAGGCCTATTTCAGCGTCACAAACTTTTTTGTTTTCACACCAGGGGGCTAACAATATTTAGGTTATGAAAGAATATGAAAATAAATCTTGTTTTTTTATTTGAAAAAAAAAAAAAAGAAACTTTGGGATTGCTAAATAACAGACGAAATAAATATATAAAGCAACGGAACCATCATAGTATTTTTATAGGATTTTTGAACTACTAAAAAAAGAAGGGTGGTTATTGGATCATTTACCAACCTGAGTCTGATAGACTCTATCATTTATTTTATATTTCTTCAATGTAAGTAAGGTAAAAAAAAGGCGAATTCCATTATAGAGCCGTATGCAATGCGCAAAAGATGCCTGTACGGTTGTTCAATTATATCTTTTTTGATTTTTATTATTCTTTATCTATTCACCTTTCACTTTCATCATGAGAGATAGAAGAAACATTTTTTGTGTTATATCATATATTATATCATCAGGGTAATGATCCATCAACCTGCTAGTTCTTTTTATGAGGCACAGACGGGAGAATTTGTCCTGGAAGCGGAAGAGCTGCTGAAGCTGCGCGAAACCATCACAAGGGTTTATGCACAAAGGACAGGCAAACCCTTATGGGTTGTATCCGAAGACATGGAAAGAGATGTTTTTATGTCAGCAACAGAAGCCCAAGCTCATGGAATTGTTGATCTTGTAGCAACTGAATAAAAAAGAAAAAGAACAAGGATTTCACATGAATTCGTGATTTGGTATTTTATCTTCTTAACGAATTTACTATTCTATTTCTAAATTTCTTAATATAGAAATGAAAAATATAGAAAAAAAAAAAAAAAAGAATTCCTAAGTATCCGGTTAAGATCGATCTAAACCAGCCCATTATCTATATGATTCAACATGCCAACTATTAAACAACTTATTAGAAATACAAGACAGCCAATCAGAAATGTCACGAAATCCCCCGCTCTTGGAGGATGTCCTCAGCGACGAGGAACATGTACTAGGGTGTATGTGCGACTCGTTCAGACCGTGGACTAGGAGAAAACACTTGATCCAGTATCACCGATCCGTACCAGTGAGTAGGATAGAATGGACGAACTCCATTGAATATTCAATAGCTTAAAAAAAAAGATCTATCCTTCGATTAGGGTATCAAATGTATGGTTCCCGTTGGTGCAAATCCAATCACCTCAATTTAAAATTTAAGATAAGATGAGAAAGGATTCCCCATTAATAGCAAATGGTATTCATTAAGCGGGGGAAATTTTTTTTTAAAAAAGGTCAAAATTTTAGGCTTTATTCTTGCAAGAACGGACTAACAGGGTCAGCTACTCAGCAAATCTTCATAATTAAATACCGTTACTGTATAAATGGATCTCGTTGTGAAAGATCTAGTACTAGATAATTTTGGGTAGAGCCAAAGAGTGTGAACTGTACAAGTTAACAATAACATTGATTAAATGAAGGAAGGGCTCCGGTGTATAGAGAGGACCTCACCGTTTAAGAAGTAACCATAGAAACGACGGAACCCACTAGAATCCATTTTTATTTATTATTTACTATGTGTTTTTGATACTTAGTATCAATACAATTTTTATTTCTAGGCGAAATGCCTAAAAATAAATCGTGGTCGGGAAGGTTAGAGTAGCAAAAGCCATTGGAATTTTTATTTTATACATTGGAAGAATCCGTTTTGTTATTAATAGACTAGGACACGGGAAGGGAATAACTGAAAGAAAGGAAATCAATTAGTTATTCATCAAAGTTTCATTTATTCAATGACCAGAATTAAACGAGGGTATATAGCTCGAAGACGTAGAACAAAAATCCGTTTATTTGCATCAACTTTTCGAGGGGCTCATTCAAGACTTACTCGGACTATTACTCAACAGAAAATAAGAGCTTTGGTTTCGGCTCATCGGGATAGGAGTAGACAAAAGAGAGATTTTCGTCGTTTGTGGATCACTCGTATAAATGCAGTAATTCGAGATAATAAAGTATACTTTAGTTATTGTAAATTTATACACAATCTGTACAAGAAACAGTTGCTTCTTAATCGTAAAATACTTGCACAAATAGCTATATTAAATAAGAGTTGTCTTTATATGATTTCCAATGAGATCATAAAATAAAGTAAAATAAAGAGAGTGAAAGGAATCTGTTGGAATGTTTTAAATGGAGTTCCCTGTAGAATGAACTCTGGGAAGGTAGAGTAGAAATTAGTATGATAAAATATGAAAACGTCGTCAAAATGAAAATGAAGAAACACGTTCAATAAAAAATATTTCTTATTCTTCCCCAATTTTTTTTTTTCAAACGACACGACAATCAAATCTGTATTTTCTATTTTTAGAAAAAAAAGCGTCAATCCGCATTTGAGTTTGGGTTGGAATTTTTTTTATTCCATTCAAGAGTAAGCCTATTTTTTTCTGGTTCTAAGACCTGGAGTTCTAGCGGTTGACTCGCTTCTTTCAAATTGTTTCTCATTATTAAGAAAAGGTAACGGAGATAAAATACGAGCTTGTTTTATAGCAATAGTAATTAATCGTTGTTGTTTTAAGGTCAATCGATTCACCCGTCTAGATAATATTTTTCCTTGTTCGCTAATAAATCGACTAATTAAACTCATGTTTCTATAATCAATTCGATCCCCCGATTGGATCGGAGGCAAACGCCTACGAAAAGATCGCTTGGATTTAAGAAAGATTCGCTTGGATTTATCCATGGTTTGTTTATTCCTTATCCTATCCTATTTCTTAATTCTCCATCACGGTTGATCTGATCGAAATAGGATTTGGTTTGTTTATATTTAAATTAATATATATTAGATATATCTAATATGTCATTTTTGATCTTCCTTAGAACGGAAGACCGACACACGAGTGACTGGTTAAATCTATTTCTTTATCTCCCCGTGAATCGTATGTTTATAACAACAGGGACAGAATTTTCTCAACTCCAATCGACTAGGCGTATTATGTCGATTCTTTTGAGTAATATATCTGGAAATGCCCGTTGATTCCTTATTAAGACGATTTCGAACACAACTGGTACATTCCAAAATCACCGTTACTCGGACATCTTTACCCTTGGCCATGAGCCTCCTTTAGTTTTTGATTCATTCAATTCTTTAAATTTCCGATCCGAAATGAGGAAGAAGAAAGGAACAAAAAAACAGGTAACTCGAAATCTAATTATGAAAGAAAGATTTCGTTGCAATAAATCAATATATTAATAAGTAAGTAATATAATGATTTCTAACTATATTACTAGATTTAGAATTTTTAATTTCCGAACAACATTTCATTTTTATTTAAGTATCTTGTATGATATTGTTGCCCCAATCATAACATTTCACTCTATTTTTTATTAATTTTATTTAAATTTGAGCTCGGCCCGAGTTACTAGTTTCACCGAGGGGGAATCCCCTTTTTGTTTTTCTAACGTATATTCGAAAAAAAGAAGGGAGGGGTTTAGTTACAGATATTTGATTCTATCTCTAATCCTCTCCCCCCCCTACTATATCAATAACTAGAATTAAAAAAAGGGGAATATCAACGCATCCGGAAAAAAACGATTGATCTCTATCAATAAACCTGCTAAAGATCCGAACCATAGAGTACTTACTACCGGTGCCACAGAGAGATATGTTTTTAGATCTCGCATTTTAAATTCTCCTCCTTCTTTATTATTTCTAATACATAATGCTAATACATATATAACCAGATGTGTATATGTACTTAATGACTGACCGCTTTTATTTGTACGCGGAATCCCTAATTCAAGTTGAAATGTACAAAATAGATCGTATTTTTCTTAATCTTAAAAGAAACAAGCATGCCCCTTTAGGCCAGAAATTCTCGAAAAATAGTCATTATTTTTTATAGGGTCTCATATTTATTTCATACTTTAAAATATAATAAATATAATAGAAATAATATATAATAGAATATAATAGAAGTCCGTTACTATTACTATTTTGAATATAAATATATGTTATATGAGACCAAAAAGAAGAAATGACAAGATATTTGTGTATATCAATGGAAGAAATAAAAATATGGAAAACAAAAAAGGGATTCTCTACAATGACACTGTAGACCAATTGAAAGGGATGTAGCGCAGCTTGGTAGCGCGTTTGTTTTGGGTACAAAATGTCACGGGTTCGAATCCTGTCATCCCTACCTATTACTTATCTTCTGAACAGTAACAGGGGAGATCGATTAAAAGAAAAGTGGATACATAAAAAATCTTTAATTTTTTGATAGTATATATCCAAGACGTATTGGGGTTACAAAATATTCTTTGTGATAATAAAGCGCTCTTAGTTCAGTTCGGTAGAACGTGGGTCTCCAAAACCCGATGTCGTAGGTTCAAATCCTACAGAGCGTGATTCTGTGTTCTTGTTAGTCGCGCTAGATCGAAAATTACCGCCGAAAAAATTAAACCAATCTAATTTTGACCTCCCGCGAATTAAAGGAAGTAGGAGGTCAATCAAAAAATGGATGTTAATTAATCAAAGTTCCAACTGATCACCACGTCTGTATTGTAAATATGCAGTTACAAATAATCCAGCCAAAGTAATAGGAATTAGACCCAAGACAATTCCAAATAGAAAAACTTCAATCATTTCAATTTGTTTGAGAGGGGAGGGGGGAGGTAATATCTATGCTTAAATAGTAATACGTATTAACTCTAAATCTCAATGACCAAAAATTGGAAATTGATACGGTAAGGAACTATAGAATATATGAAGAATATATGAACTATCGCAGAAATATTTTTGTATGAATTGTTCATTTAATTAATTTCAAATAAGTCGTATCTTGCTCAGTCCGATAAATAGAGCTGAGGTTATAGTCAAAGCTGCTAGTAGAAAACCGAAATAACTAGTTATAGTAGGCATGAAAAGGCTAAATGAAATAGGTTCTTTTTCTACATATGTTTAGAAAGCACTTTCCTAAGTTTCCATTTTTGAAAGATACGAGGATAGG